ACGGAAGTTCTTTAAAAACTTCCGCTTTCTTTAAAAGATTCTGAACAGTTCCTGTAGGTTGAGCGCCCCTTTCAAGGAAGTATAGAATAGCAGGAACATTTAAATAAGTTTGATTATTCATTGGATCATAAAACCCAACTTTTCTAAGATCTTTTCCTTCTCTTCGGGATCGAACATCAATTGCAACGATTCGATAGACAGCTCATTGGGATAGATGTAGAAATACCCCCCCTAGAACCGTATAGGAAGTTTTCTCCTCGTACGGCTCGAGAAAAAATGATTTGATTCGAAGTTTTGTCTATGTATGGAATTCTATTCTAATAAATTAAATGACAAATGAACCTAGAAAATCAATTAGACTTTAATTTCAGTCGTTTTTTGTCCTTCCTGAAAATTGAAAAGAAACCATTTGTACTCATAACTCAAGTTGAATAACTCTCAAATAGCTCAAAAGGAAATTCTTCTCTTTAGTCAATTTCATTTATTGAGTGGTCTTTACCCTCTTTTTTGTCTCGTTTAAAATTAGATTTGGATGATCCAAGTTATTGAGACTATCGAGACAATTAAAATGGGTTTACTTGTTCTTGGATCCTTTAATCTTTATTTTAAATCATTGGGTTTAGGCATTACTTCGGCGCTTCGTAATACTTTCAAAATGGCAGCAACATACCCTTTGATTTGATATTTGATTTGAACTTTGATTTCTTTCTATCAAAGAATCCGATGGACAGTTGATTCCCGCGTAATACACTTTGAATCAAAAAAGTTTGATCCATTCAAAAAACTTGTTGAAATTGGATCGGATCCTTTTGATTTCTATATATATTATATCATAGAAGATCCGTTTACGAAGTTGTTCCAATTGATTGATTGGCATTAACCCTAGATCCTTGCCCCCCAGAAATTAATGAATCCTTTCGACTTTTCGACTCGAACTCCATCGTAGACTATTTACAACCCCCCAAAAAAACAAAGGATTCGGGTATAACAGAACGAACGATGTCGAGACAAGAGCACCTTCATTCCTCGATAAATCGAAAATAAAATGGTGGATATAAAAAAATCCACAACGGACCGTATCCTTCAAGTCACACGTTGCTTTCTACCACATCGTTTCAAACGAAGTTTTACCATCACATTCCTCTAATTTGGAACCAGTATGGAATTGATTCAATTATGGAATCATGAATAGTCATTGGTTCAGTTGTACATAGACATCGTAATCTAGACTTTTTATTTTTTTTTATTTAAAAATATGATATGTGTATGTGGAACGATTTTTATGAAAAAGTCTTAGCAAAACAAGATCTTTAACATTCATAAATATATTTTAACATACATAAAAAGTATCTATATAATATAAAAGAATAGTAGAAAGAAGATATAATTATAACTATATATATAAACGAATAACTTATTGACCCTGCATCTTCAAGTGACTAAATAGGATAGATTAACCTATTTCCTACTTTTTCAGTACCAAAGATTCAACTGACAAGGAATTATTAATATTAATTAATAAATTATTACATAGTAATTATTAATAATTACTAAAATTAATAAAGTAGTTATTAATAAAAAATATCTCTAATTGAAAAAGTTTCCTATTTAGAAATACTATCTTCTTTGAAGAAAATTCGCCAATAAGCAGCACGTTTAATCCGATAAGTCTTTCCTTGACTCATCACTGATTTTAATATAGATAAATAGATCGATCAAAGATAAAGAATAAATAATCCAATTTTTTTTCCAAAGTGGATCAAAAAATGAAATGATATAAGTAAAGATTTGAATCTTTATTTTTTCATCTGATTACGAAAAGAATAAAATAAAAATTATTCGCATTGAAATAGAACGACATATATACCATATAAGCGGAATAGTTCCTTATTTTATATGTATTTTATTTAACATAGGGATAGGGTTGAGTAATATTTCAATAATAAAATCTTGTCATAAAGTTAATAAAAGGAATAGGATAAATCATGCCTGCCTCAAGCGTTCCATAGGTTTTCAAGTTTTCATTAGAATCAACCACGAAATACCTAAAAAAATGAAATAAAAAAGGACATTGGCTCCATAACATAAAAGAAATGGAAATGAGATTCGAACAGATATTTACATTAATACTGATTTACTCCTGATCACTCCATTATCTATAGCAATAATAGGAATAATATAGCAAGTCCTCTGGGACGGAAGGATTCGAACCTCCGAATAGCGGGACCAAAACCCGTTGCCTTACCACTTGGCCACGCCCCATTTCAATTTATAATCTAAACTAAGAAACAATAAAATTGGTATTGGTTGTTTGTCAACTCCAGTTCAAATATCTATATATCTATAGAATATATGGGTAGTAGGATGTTGATACATATAGATATAGAATTCAACTAAATTTATTGATCATTGCATAGAATTCAATTAAGATATTGTATGAAAGTATGATTTCTTCTATTCTCCTTTAAGTTGAGAATTGGAGGCTTTTTGATTGGGTGGC